CAGTTATTTATATTCATTTGAATAAATGAAAAAAAAAAAAAAGAAATACCATTTTGGCTGGCTCATTATCCATCAAATAAAATCCTATAGATCTAGCAATAATGAAATTTTTATTCTATGAATCTTTGACTGGAATCTATGAGATAGGTGGAATAAAAATTTATACTGAACTTTAAATTGTCATTTTTAAGAAATTTTTAAAAATGCAAGCGGAACGGAATTGATAAAACAGTCCTAGAAACAAAATTTTACCGCTTAGGCTTACCATGCTTTTGGATTTTTTTAGAATAGAATAAAAACTGATTCCGTTTCTTATATTATAATTATAATGTATAACGCTATTGCTATTCTAATCGACTTGAATATTGAATACCAGAAAACTAGATGAATGTTGTATTTATTAACATTAACATGCGGATATACCTAATTTATATCTGCGTCTTCTCTCTTCTTTTATTGTCCTACTGTTGTCAATTGACGTATGACTTAAGGTTCAATATAATTTCATATGGCTTATTTGAATAATTTGACCGGCTAAATAATCTTTTGGTAAAGCAACTAAAATCCAATGCGAAGAAAAGGATCTTGGGGATCCAACCCAGCTTTGTGAATGATAGAGATAAAGACGAGAAAGACCAATGAAATCAAGTTTCAAGGTTGTATAGTTTAATGGTAAAGTTTGATTACCACTAACCTCCAGAATAATGAACAAGTTTTTCGGTTTGATCCATATCCTAAAGGCGGCCTTCGCCTTGAGTTATATTAAGTTAAGCCGCCCTTATTCTTTATTTTGGTTTATTACATATTTCTATTCTATTTCTACTATACTATTTCTATTGTTTTTTTATTTCCTTTTTTTATTTCCTAAGGGTGGTTGGCCTCCGGGACCTAGTATTTCTGTTTCTAGTTTATTTCTGGCTCAAGGTGGCCATAGGCCCCTATGGTCCAGTGGTTACGACCTCTCTCTTTCACGGAGAAAACGAGGGTTCAAGTCCCTCTGGGGGTGTAACAACACTCAAGACTATAGGAGTAGGAGTGGGATTTTCTATCAAGTGATCCCTGTTTGTCAAGTCCTTCTATTAGTCTACTTAGAAGGACTTCCTATTTTATATCATTTGATATTTCTATTTATTTGTCAAGTCTACCTGGGAGATGAAAGGAAGTTGATTATGGAACGTCTAAAATGAATTAGGCGTTGGGTCGATGCCCGAGTGGTTAATGGGGACGGACTGTAAATTCGTTGACAATATGTCTACGCTGGTTCAAATCCAGCTCGGCCCAACAATTTGGCAACCTACTATCAGATGGTAGAGCCTAAGAAATACCTATCCAAATTTTCTGCTAGATCTCTTCTTATTTCCATGGGATTGTAGTTCAATAGGCTAGAGCACCGCCCTGTCAAGGCGGACGTTACGGGTTCGAGCCCCGTCAGTCCCGACGGATCCAAACAGCAATTCGCCTCTTTATTTTCTGTGAAAAAGAAGGGGAGCATAATTGAATTCTGAAGGGGTTTCCCTTCTTTTTTCGGGATTCTGTCGAAGAAAGAACAAACCCTAAACAAAAATGAAAATAACTAAAATAGTGAAGTTGATAGAATATTCCATTTTTCTCCCGCGACTCATTTTTCTGATACTTCTTCGTCTTTCAAAGAAAATTGGATTGGATCATTAAAATTTAGAACCTAATTCTTCTCTTTTTCCACTTCGCTTGTATTGTTTGTTGGGGTTTTGTAGTTAATGGAAACAGACGCGTGGTTAGATGATACTTCATTTGATGGTTCTACAAGGAAGACCTAAAAAGAAAGAACAGAAAATAAAGGTGTTTTTTATTGGTCCGGGAATCCAAGATTGGATTTACTATGGATAAAAGATCTTCGTATGTTATACTATTCAATTCTCGACGACGAATTAATTTAATAGCTCAGATATTGTTATTCATGATATTGATCCGATTCAAGATCATCGATAGGTAATGCATTCATTGAATTGACAGGTGAAAGATTTATCATCTCTATGGGATTAAATCCCGAGTTATTGTGAAATAAAAAAAAACGATGAAATTATGGAAGTAAATATTCTTGCATTTATTGCTACTGCACTGTTCATTTTAGTTCCTACTGCTTTTCTACTTATAATTTACGTAAAAACAGTCAGTCAAAACAATTAATTACTTTAAATGAAACTTGACTTCTGAATTCTTATCAATAGTTGAAGAAATCAAATGAAAAGTATTCTATTTTTGCGTCTTAAATGAAATCAAGGGGCTATAATCCGCGGTATTCTATGAGATCCGAGAGTATGGTAAGTAAGAAATTGATTTCTTACTTACCATACTCTCTAGTAGTGTTATGTTATAGTAGTGTATAAAGTTGTAAATAGAGTTGGTATACTCTATTAGCTTCTATCTTCAATATATGTAGTTATTAATCCATATATAGAATTGACATAGGACCCAATTCTATTTCTTTGATACATCTATTTATTCTGATGAATCTGAAATAATCGTTTTACTGTTATAGAATACATTTCTCCACTAGAATCCAATGGAATTTTGAAATGAAGATATTTTGATTTCAAAATTATTTCAATTCAAATCAAAAATGCGTTACGGAACGATCTATAAAAGAATTGATAGCGTTTTATTCCTCAACTAAATTAGGAGTGCTTTTAAAGTCCACTTCTTCCCCATACTACGAGTGAAAGAGAAAATGTAAAGACTACCATTAAAGCAGCCCAAGCGAGACTTACTATATCCATGTGAATTATGTCCCTTATCTCTATGATAGAATTATTCCATTATTGCTCACTAATAATAGTAGAATGAATGGTCCAGAGTCAAAAAGGGATTCTGATCAAACACTATTGATGAACCAATAAAATAAAGCCATTTCAAAAATTCCTATATGATTTCTAATGGGGAAAGACTAAACACAAGTAAAATACACAATAACACTACAAAGGAATGGTACTAATGGAATGGAACGTTCAGTAATAAAATAAGAGAGCCCTTTCTTTTTTATATTCAAAGATTGGAAATCTTTTACAAAATTACCAGAATAGATGTTTAGAATCAACCAAGTATCAACAGTCCCCTTATTCTGTTTTGCTGGGGAAAATTAGATTTAGTTATATCAGCGGAGCAGAATAAGATATTTCTATTCATTTGTTGATGAGGCGGCACCCGGATTTGAACTGGGGAAAAAGGATTTGCAGTCCCCCGCCTTACCACTCGGCCATGCCGCCAAAACGATACACAACAGGATAAAAAATTGCCGTTGGATTACTAAACTTTAGTTTATTGTACTTGCATCCCCTTTTTCAGCCTTTTTATATTTTATAAAAAAATCTAAATTTATAATATAAAATATAAAATGAGAAAAGAAACCCTTTTTCCCCTTTTGATTGTGTTTTATTTGCCCCTTTGATTGATTGTATAGTATCTCAAAACACACAATGCCGAAAAACTTACACTCACTTTTCTATTGAAAAATCAAATTTTATTTTGACTCAAAAAAGTTAAAATTTATGACAAACAGGAACCATTAACTATTCGTTGACTGAGAATTCGTGAATTATTCTTAGATTTGAATATCAAATTTGGTTTGCCTAATGACATAAGAAAATACAAATTGATACATCCTTAATTGATTCTTTTGAATCAAAAACCATTCTCCATTTCCATTATAACAAAAATTAGAAGTATATGTAAACCCCAGAACGGAAATTGTTACACATATACCAAGTATTTAGAGTATGTTGCCTATAAATAAAGGGAATTCGTTGGAACAAAAAAAAGGCCCGGCTGGGTATTGACCGGGCCAGGCCCAAAAGGCACCTCGAACAAAAAAAGCAAGAAGGTCTTCTTTTTTTCTCTTTCTATTTGGATCTTTCGAGCATCTAAATGGAATTGCTAATTATATAATAACGATAAAGAATGTGAAAGAAATACTTTCTTTAATCCTTACTTGATGTGTAATGTAACATAGTAATTATCTTTTTCAATTGGGAGAGATGGCTGAGTGGACGAAAGCGGCGGATTGCTAATCCGTTGTACGAGTTATTCGTACCGAGGGTTCGAATCCCTCTCTTTCCGTTTCCGTTGATGACTTTCTATTTTTTTCTTTCAATTTTCGCAAACCCTCTTATTATTTTTTCCTAGTTAAACGTGTGGAATAGCTAAAATAAAATTGAAAGAAAATTGTAAAATCAAGCAAGAAAAACTAAATTTTTTTTATTCTTCACGTCCTGGATTACGTCCTGGATCATTGGATAGGAAGCCAAAGATGAAGAGAGAAACAAAGAATATTACTACTGTGTAAACGAAAAGTTTGAGAGTAAGCATTACACAACCTCCAAGATCATTTTTTGAAAAAGAAAAACGAGAAAAGATAATAGATCCTCCATTTTTATATCACATATCCTATTTTTACACCAAGAAATAAATTCTAGAAATAGAAAAGAATGTTCAGAAATTCAAATGAAGTTGAAATGAAATTTCAATTTGTAAATTTATAATATAATAAGAGTCTTTAATTACCACAAATCACTTTCATACCCATAATTAGCTATTGTAAGGGGCCCTAAGCTAATAAGGTCTTTCACCATAAAAAGGATTAAAATAGGGAAATGGGGCGAGCCGGGTTTCTCGCGGCTATCCGATAATTTCAATGTTTGAATCGAAGGTTCATACTGTCAGACTTATTTGATCTTATCAATTATTATAATTTTTATCGAATAAATAATGAATTTTCTAGGATAGTATTAAAGATCTTATCGAAAACTTACAGCAGCTTGCCAAACAAAGGCTAAAAGAAAAAAGAACAGGGGTATGACTGGCATAAAATCTACGATTGGATTCAAAAAAGCATAGGCTTCGGGCAATTTGGCGAAGAAAAGACTACTCGGATAAAGGGCAGAATTAAGACAGATCAAACTAAAGATATTAAGCATAACAGACATTTTTTTCGTCGAGATAATTGCATTTTGATTGAGTTATTGATATAAGGAAAAATAAAGAAAGTAGGGTAGACAAAAAAATACTTCTTTTTCCGTTCAATCAAAAATCCTCCAATTCTCAAAGGAGAATAGAATAAATCATACTTTCATACAATATCTTAATTGAATTATATGTAATGATCAATAAATTCAGTTGAATTCTAGATATACACATGTTAAAATCTTAGCACGAATCTATTTTAGATTCTATAAAGAATAAAGATTTTCTATAGATAGTTTGGCCTGGAATTGACGAACACTTACTACCAATATTATTCTTTATTTAGTATCCAATAAAAGTAGAAATGGGGCGTAGCCAAGCGGTAAGGCAACGGGTTTTGATCCCGCTATTCGGAGGTTCGAATCCTTCCGTCCCAGAGCATATCCGTTGTATCTGAATACTTCTTTTTTGTTCAACAAGGTTCTGTTTAAAGGTCTAATATTGGATAGAATATTATTCCTCTTTCTTTTTTTCATTTTGAATGATTCTTTTCGGAATCATATCTAAGTTTTTCACAAACTGAACTAAATCGAGTTCAAATGACAAAAGTAACTGATAACTGAAACCTTTTCTGATTCAGATAAAGATAAGATGAGACATAGATCACAGTTGCAGAAAGATTACTTACTCTCAGGCTAAACAAAATATGAAAATACATATAAAAGAAGAAGTGCTTAGCTTATAGGTATGTATTGTTATCCTATTTCAGTCACAATAGTCTTTCTATGTTTGTGAAAAATAATGAGCATCCCTAAAATATTAAAATTGAAATATTTAACAATAATATTTCTTTTTTTTTTTCGATCTATTTAGCTTATTTGCTTTACATCATTGACAATTCCATTCGAAAATATTTTTTCTTATGATAATAAAATAAAATGGAGTCTTTACTGCAAAACTTGATTCAAATAATGATGCAGAAGTAGGAAACTTTTTCAAGTAGCAAGATTTGTAATGATTCCTTGTGGATTGAATCTTGGGGAAGTTGCTCAGTCTATCTTATTGAGTCACTTGAAGAGGCAGAGTCAAATAGAATTTATTTATTCCTGTGATTTCTATTAGTTATGTTATTTCTATATTTAGATTTCTGGAATTTCTGTTATATATATATATTTTTTTATATTTTTTTGAAATCGATATTTATAGAAAAATGCTCCATTCATACAAAAAAAGCCGGGGTCTTGCTAATATTTCTTCAGAAAAATCTTTATTATCTATGTAGATAGATAAGAAAAAAAATAAATGACTATGTCTATGTACCTAGCGAACCAATGACTATTCATGATTCCATAATATAATTGAATCAATTCCATACTGGTTCCAAATTAGAGGAATGTTATGGTAAAACTTCGTTTAAAACGATGTGGTAGAAAGCAACGTGCGACTTGAAGGACACGATCCGCCGTGGATTCTTATTCTTACATCCACCATTTTATATTTTATATAGGAATGAAAATGCTCTTGGCTCGACGTCGTTTGTTCTATTCTACTAGAACCCCTCTTTTTATTGGGTTGTAATGTAAATAGTGCATGATGGAGCTCGGGTAGAAAGTATTTATTAATTTCTCAGAGGCAACGATCTAGGGTTAATGCCAATCAATAAATTGGAACAACTTCGTAAGTATATCTTCGATATAAAAATCGAAAAGATCCGATTCGAGCAAATTCAAAAAATTTTTGTTGGAAGGGTTAAAACTTTTTCGATCCACCGTGTATCGCGCACGAATCAATCATATGATTCTTTGATAGAAAGAAATCACAAAAGGGGTATGTTGCTACCATTTTGAAAGGATTAAGAAGCACCGAAGTAATGTCTAAACCCAATGATTTAAAACAAAGATAAAGGATCCCAGAACAAGTAAACACCACTTCAATTGTCTCACGGATCCGAATCAAGAATCAAAATAGATTTTAAACGAGACAAAAAAGGAGGGGTTAAAGACCACTCAATAAAAAAATATCTATCTTTAAGATATTTGAGAATTATTGAACTTGAGTTATGAGTACAAATGATTTTTTTCAGGAAGCTAAAAAATAACTATGAGTTAAATTATAGACTCATTTATTTTACGGATTCCTTTTCTATTTATTCTAATTTTATCCATAGACAAAACTTCTAATCATTTTTTTCTCGAGCCGTACGAGGATAAAACTTCCTATACGGTTCTAGGGGGGGGTTCTTTTTCATCTACATCTATCCCAATGAGCCGTCTACCGAATCGTTGCAATTGATGTTCGATCCCGAAGAGAAGGAAGAGATCTTCGGAAAGTGGGTTTTTATGATCCTATCAAGAATCAAACTTATTTAAACGTTCCCGCGATTCTCTATTTCCTTGAAAGAGGCGCTCAGCCTACAGGAACTGTTCAGGATATTTTAAAAAAAGCAGAGGTTTTTAAGGAACTTTACCCTAATCAAACGAAATACAATTAATTAAATTAAGGAAATAAAAACTAAGGGTAGGATAGTGATTTCTATATCATTTTGGATATCTTTTCTATACTATGTTTTTTTATTTCCTTCTTTTCTTGCTCTATTCATATCTATTTCTCATTGTTTTTTTAGAAGATTTTGAAAACCTATTTGATTGATCCTCACAAAATAAAAACTAAATAAAAAATTCTGGCATTACCTGCAATCGCGTGGTTTTCATTCGAACTCTAATACCAAGTAAGAAACAAGGAATCGCAGTTCTTTATTCGACTTATATATATGGATTCAATATACTATTGAAAACCCTTTTTCTACTTCTTCTTTATTTATTCTCCACCTAAATAAAATTTTTAGTTTATATGCATATGCAGTGCCAATCCAACACAAGTCTCCTTTTTATTATTATTTCAATTTAAGTTCTTGTATTTTTCCAGCGTCTTAACCTTTATATTGACAACATTGTATCGAACAAATATAATTCATCGTGATAAGCAGCTCTATTTATTTCCGTCCCATAGGTTTTCTTTTTTACCTGTTGATTCAAATGATGGGTTCGTTGGATTAGATTTGATACCCATATTTTTTATTGAATAGTGGATAATATAGAAATAGGGGATGGTCTAGCATTTTTTATATTTCTTTATTTATTATTATTTGATCAGTAAATTTTTTATTTTTTCATCTGATTTAGTCATTTTTATGTTCCAAATATATTAGAAATTTTTTCTTTTTATACTTTTTTATTTCATAGATTAATGCTTTGATTTAATCATTTTGTTTTATTCTGATTGTATCTACATATCCTTTTTCTATTTGGGTTGCTAACTCAACGGTAGAGTACTCGGCTTTTAAGTGCGGCTAGGATCTTTTACACATTTAGATGAAGCGAGACATTCGTCCATACCATCGGTAAAGTTTGGAAGACCACGACTGATCCTGAAAGGGAATGAATGGAAAAAATAGCATGTCGTATCAATTAAGAGTTCTGAGAATATTTTATTCTTTCCGGCTCGGCACAACGCCTTCTTTCACTTTTTCAATTTAAAGGGAGCAAACCGAAGTCAATTTTAAGTTGGGTCGAATTAATAAATGGATAGGGCCCTACGGCTTCAATTAATTTCATTTTGATTATAGGGAAAGAAAAAAGCAACGAGCTTCCGTTCTTAATTTGAATGATTACCCGATCTAATTAGACGTTAAAAAAATATTAGTACCCAATACGGGAAGGCTTTCTCCCAGGAATGTATTCTTGATTTTTTAATGAATCCTAAATATTAGCATTATCCATTCCATAATGGAGATGTATGTGTATAAGAAACAGTATATTGATAAAAAAATTTCCAAAATCAAAAGAGCGATTGGGTTGAAAAAAAAGTAAAGGATTTCTAATCATCTTGTTATCCTATAATGAAAACAAACATAAATACTTCAATTTAAATGGAAAAAGAGAGGATAGAGAATCCGTTTTTAAGTTTATCTGTATCCGAGGTATCTATTTGGTTTGTACTATAATACCTTGTTTTGACTGTATCGCACTATGTATCATTTATAACTCCCAAAATCCTCTACCTTTCATTTAAATAGAATTGCAAATGGATAAATCCCAAATCTATTTAGGGCTAGATAGATCTCAACAACACTACTTCTTATATCCACTTATCTTTCAGGAGTATATTTATGTACTTGCTCATGATCATGGTTTAAATAGATCTATTTTGTTGGAAAATGCAGGTTATGACAATAAATGCAGCTTACTAATTGTGAAACGTTTAATCATTCGAATGTATCAACAGAACCTTTTTGTTAATGATTCTAAACAGACTCCATTTGTGGGGCACAACGAAAATTTTTATTCGCAAGTAATGTCAGAGGTTTCTTCAATCATTATGGAAATTCCATTGTCTCTGCGATTAATATCTTCCCTAGAAAGGAAAGCAGTAGTTAAATCCAATAATTTACGATCAATTCATTCAATATTTTCTTTTTTAGAGGACAACTTTTCACATTTAAATTATGTATTAGATATACTAATACCTTACCCAGCCCATCTGGAAATCTTGGTTCAGGCTCTTCGCTATTGGATAAAAGATGCTTCCTCTTTGCATTTATTAAGATTCTTTCTCCATGAGTGTCATAATTGGGATAGTCTTATTACTTCAAATTCAAAGAAAGCCAGTTCTTCTTTTTCAAAAATAAATAAAAGACTATTCTTATTCCTATATACTTCTCATGTATGTGAATATGAATCTAGCTTCCTATTTCTCCGTAACCAATCTTCTCACTTACGATCAACATCTTCTGGAGCCCTTATTGAACGAATATATTTCTATGGAAAAATGGAGCATCTTGCAGAGGTCTTTGCCAGGGCTTTTCAAGCGAATTTATGGTTGTTCAAAGATCCTTTCATGCATTGTGTTAGGTATCAAGGAAAATCAATTATTGCTTCAAAAGGGACGTTTATTTTGATGAATAAATGGAAATATTACTTTGTCAATTTCTGGAAATCCCATTTTTACCTGTGGTCTCAACCAGGAAGGATTTATATAAACCAATTATCCAATCATTCCCTTGACT